GACAGAGTTGCATCACACCCCCTTCCCATTTTTCAAATTTGTATTGAAAAATCAAGAAAAGGGGGTAAAGTGAACTCTTCTCAATATACATACTAGAATTAGGACTATGATACAAGTAATTCCCGACACCTGGTCGAAAAGGAATAGAAAATCTACAGAAAGGCAAAAGGCTTTTCATAATTTTTTTTTCTTTTTTACGAATTTGATAAAGCTAAATAGACAGATCTAAAAATTCATTTCGGATAATTGAACCTTCTCAAACTGTTTCTTTTTAAGAACCAAAAATATTTGTGCCAAAACAACCGATCCTAAGAAGAACAAAAGCCCTTGGACACGTAATGGATCTTGAAGTACTATTTCCGCATCCCCCTGACCAAATCCACCCACATTAGGATTACTTGTTAATGGTTGATCGAGTTTAATGGATTCGCCCTCTGAAACAAGAAGTTCTAGGCCTCGAGGGATAATATCAATCACTTGGCGTTCATTCGATGCATCCACTATGGTTATTTCGTATCCCCCTTTTTCTTTTCGTAAAATTTTGCTTATTATCCCTCCTGCCGTAGCATTATAAACTGTGTTGTTACTTTTGCTACCATCAGGATAAATCTGCCCCCTTCCTCTGTTTCCACCTACGTATATAGGATATTTTAAGAAGTGAATCTCTTTATTCGTAGCAGGGTCTGGGGCAAGAATAGGAAAGGTTATTTCACTATATTTTTGACCAGGAACAGGACCTATCACAAGAATATTTTTTTTATTGGGGCGATAATTCTGAAAAGATAGATTTCCTATCTTTTCTTTCATCTCGGGTGAAATACGATCGGGGGGGGCTAATTCAAACCCCTCCGGTAAAATAAGAACAGCTCCCACATTCAAAGCTCCTTTTTTACCATTAGCTAGAACTTGTTTTAGTTGCATATCATAAGGAATTTTAACAACTGCTTCAAATACAGTATCAGGAAGTACCGCTTGTGGAACCTCAATATCCACAGGCTTACTAGCTAAATGGCAATTGGCACATACAATACGCCCAGTGGCCTCTCGTGGATTTTCATAATTCTGCTGGGCAAAAATCGGATATGCACTTGAAATGGATGCCCAAGTTATTATATATATCATGAGTGAGACAGATATGGAGCGAGTAATCTCTTCCCTTATCCAAGAAAAGGTATTTCTAGTTTGCATGGTCCAATCATTTATCCCAAAATTTCTACAATAAAGTTAGGTAGGTCGATAATATACTTCCCTAGCCACAATTCTGCTATTTACATTTACTGAAAAAAAGAAATTTTTTTTGTTGAAATATACAAGGAATCCCCTCATGGGTAAAAAGAGTAAAGTAAATACGACTTTGATTTGGTTATGATGTATAAGGTAAGAAAGATTAGAATTGGATCAGTGAATCATTTTTTAGTCATTTATTGCATGATAAATCACTACAAGTGACGGAGATACACGATTTAAATAACGAAAGATCCAATATTTAAAAATTGTATCAAGAATGACTGGAAAGGTAGAAACTAGACCAGATAAAATTTGCTCATAATGAGCAAACCCAAAATCTTTGTAAATATAACCAATCATTAGTTCCCAACCGTGAGGCGAATGGAATCCGATACATAAATCAGTTAATAAAAGAATCGAAAAAGCTTTAATTGTATCACTTAAATTATATAGGAATTCTTGAACCCAAGAATTCAGAATAAAAAGCTTTTCCTTACCCCAAAAGGAATAACCACTTAGAATAACGAAAGATATTACATTTGTCGAGAAGTGCAAGATTGTATGGATACGATACTCATTGTGTATCTTGATGAATTGGATCGTTTCTTTGTGGATTCCTAGACGAAATTGTTGTAAATCGGTTTCTGGGTATTCCTTTATCATTTCATCCAGCTGGAATAGGTCCTCTAATTGTATGAATTTTTCTAGAACACTTTTTTCTTGAATATCATTCAAAAAAGTTTCGCATTGTCTAGTATTCCACCAATTAGTAATCCAAGTTTTCAAACTTTTATTACAGCAGAGAGAGATCAACCAGGGCAAAAATACTATAGATGTAAAATAAAAAAAAGGAATGAATGCTTTCTTTTTTGCCATTTTGAATCTGTGAATTGTTAATAAACTTACCGCATTTGTTGATTCGAATTTGTTGATTCGAATTTGTTGATTCTATTAGATCTACTATTTCTATCGAGCATGAGTTTCTATTCTAATTCGAATAGAATGTATTGAGCCTATGAATCCATTTTATCTTTTTCTTTTGATTCAATACTTAGTCTTTGCTTTGAATCTAGAAAGAATACAGAAATAGACTCAGAATACACTTCCAATTTGAATAAAAAGAATCAAAAATTGGATTTCCAGGATGTTATTCTCCCTTTTTTCGATCAATATCAATACTAAACGAACTTTTTCGAATTTTTCAAATAAAAAATATTATTCTATTTTCGAAACGAAGAAACTCCTTTTCTATCAAATATATCAAAAAAACGAGCATAAAAGAATAGATTAATCTTCAATTAGTATTTTAAAATGAATTCATTTCAAAATACTTCAATTGGTACACGCAAGAAGTAAGCCAATTCAGCAGCTTTTTGCTCAATTTCTCGTGTAGTAAAATTCTCATCAGTACGAATTAAAGGAATAGCCCCTTGACCTCGAATTTCCATATAAAGGACACGCCGAGCAGAAACACCCTCTTTAACTTCTATTCTGATGGACTGAATATCTTTCATAAGGAATCGTAAAAAGATGCGACGACTTTTTCCAGGGAATCCCCAACGAAAAATACGCACTATTCCTTCTTTTCGGTCGAAAAGATCATAACCACTACCCACATTCCAAAAAATGGTGCACCACAAATAGCAACTAATAAAGAGACCCGCGATCCCATAGAAAGACATTACGATCCCTTGGGGAAAAAAAAGGATTTGCTGAGACGCAAATAACGATATAAAATTTCTACCAAGATAACTGGAAGTTCCAACCAATAAGAATCCTAATGAACCTAAAAATAGGATAAAGGCCCAGCAGAAATTACTTGTTTTTCGAGACCCCGTTATAAATTCTATCCATATAGATTCTGATCGCCAACTCATATATATTAGATCCAGTTATACAATTTTTTAGAATTGAGAAAATATGACTTTCCTTTTTTGTTTTCAAAGTAACTCTCATCAACTATTTTGTTGTGAACCTTTACCTTAGGAGTAATTCATAGAATTATTTATATCTAAAATAATAACATCTCCTTCCTTTATACGATCCCCTATAAGTATATACATACAAATGAATACATTGACTTGAATTTCATACATCGGCCCGATGATGAGTCATTTTTCAAAAGAGCGGAAATTTCGTTACCCATATAATACGTTTACACATGCATAAGAGCTTTTTTTAGTTATGTTTGTAGGAATCCATGTGTTATACAATATTCTACCAAATGGGTCTTATCGAATCGAAGTTTTTAAAATAAAAAAAAAAGGAGTGATACAATTCGGTCTCATCCGATCTAAAAAATCTTATTTTTTTGAATATGAAGAAATAAAGAAGCCATTGCTAGTGCCGGAAAGACTAGGCCTACTAAAGGCACAAAAATAGAGGGTAAGTTATTGAAAGTTGTCATAAAATGGGTACCTCAATTTAATATTTGTACCTGTTATTGTTATATTCTGAATTCTAAAGATATCTTAGAATATTTTATATTTTTATTATTTCTATTATATATATTATATAATTATACTAAGTATCTTTAAGTAAATATATATCTAATACTAATATACAACCTAATAGAAATAGAATCAAAAAATAGGTACAAGAAACGCCAAACTAAATAAATGGACTTATTCATCTTTCAAAATCAAATAGATGTATCAAAATCCCCTTGCCCCTTGTTAGATTTATTATTATTTTTGTCTTCTATATTATTATTTTTGTCTTCTAATAGTAATTAATAAAGAAAAAATTTTATTCCATTCAAAATTTCTACAAATACAAATTTCTACAAACTTGATTGGAATCTGATCCAACAACAGGGAATTTTCGGGAAATGCAAAAAGATGCAAGACTCTCTATAGATCTGTATATATCTCTATTTGAATTATCTATACATATACAAGCAAGAGATGAAAATAAACTTTGTTTTATTTGTCTAGTCTAATTTGAACTTCCCGAAAGCAAAAATTCACTTTTTATCTTGTTGATAGAGGTTTACTGAGTAGTAAACAACAATATCGATAAAAAAATGATTCGAACGAAAAATGAATTTTTCAGGGGTTTCGTTTAATTCTGATAAACTAACTGTTCTATTTGATTTCATTTTTGTTCAAAGGAAAAAAAGCATGGAGCTGAAATAACTCACTCACAACACCTTTTAAAGGATTACGTGGTACAATTGCATCCAATAAGCCCTTACGTAATAAAGATTCAGCCGCTTGTGAACCTTCAGGCACGGCTTTTTTCAATGTTTGTTCAATTACTCTTTTACCCGCAAATGCAATATAGGCATAGGGTTCGGCAATAATGATATCTCCCAACATACCAAAACTAGCTGTCACCCCACCGGTAGTAGGAGATGTAAGAATTGATATATAGAATAACTTTTTACTTGATTGATAATCACATAAAACCGAAGAAATTTTAGCCATTTGCATCAAACTTAAACTTCCTTCTTGCATTCGTGCTCCTCCCGAAGAACACACTAAAATAAGAGGTAAACGGTGATTGGTAGCATACTCGATCAAACGAGTTATTTTTTCGCCTACTACGGATCCCATACTACCCCCCATAAACTGAAAATCCATAACCCCAAGGGCTACCGGAATGCCGTTTAGTTGGCCTGTACCTGTTTGAACAGCGTCAGTCAATCCTGTCTTTTTTTGAGCAGAGTCAATACGCTTTTTATAAGGTTCCTCCCGCAAATGAAATTTAATGGGATCCGCAGAGACCATGTCTTCATCCATAGGATTCCAAGTACCCGGATCAATCGAAAG